ATATGGGATATTTTAAAAAGTGAACATCTTTATTAGTAGCGGGGTCCGGAGAAAGAATAGGAAAGGTTATTTCACTATATTTCTGACCGGGAACAGGACCTATAACAAGAATATTTTTTTTAGTGGGGCGATAGTTTTGAAAAGACAGATTGCCTATCTTTTCTTTCATCTCGGGCGAAATACGATCGGGGGGGGCTAATTCAAACCCCTCAGGTAAAATAAGAACAGCCCCCACATTCAACCCCCCCTTTTTACCATTAGCAAGAACTTGTTTCACTTGCATATCATAAGGAATTCGAACAACTGCTTCAAATACAGTATCAGGAAGTACCGCTTGGGGAACCTCAATTTCCACGGGCTTATTAGCTAAATGGCAATTGGCACATACAATCCGCCCGGTCGCTTCTCGTGGATTTTCATAACCCTGCTGTGCAAAAATGGGATACGCATTTGAAATGGATGTCCGAGTTATGATATATATCATCAGCGATACGGAAATAGAGCGAGTAATCTCTTTCTTTATCCAAGAAAAGGTATTTTTAATTTGCATGGTCCAATCATTGATCCCGAAAATTTCTACAATAAAATTAGGTAGGTCGTTTGTATAGTCCCTATCCACAATTCTGCTATTTACTGAAATAATTTTACTGGAATATAGGAATAGGAGAAATCCTCGTCTCGGTAGAAAGAGTAAGTACGTCTTTAAATGTTTTGCTTATGTAACATATTATAGTTGGATCAGTCATTCATTGAATGATAAATCACTACAAGTGATGGAGATACACGATTTAAATAACGAAAGATCCAATATTTAAAAATTGTATCTAGAATGACTGGAAAAGTGGAAACAAGACCAGATATAATTTGGTCGTTATGAACAAATCCAAAATCTTTGTAGACATAGCCAATCATAAGTTCCCAACCATGGGGTGAATGGAATCCGATACATAAATCAGTTAATAAAAGAATAGAAAAAGCTTTTAGTGTGTCACTTAAGTTATATAGGAATTCTTGAACCCAAGAGTTAAGAATAACAAGTTCTTCATTACCCAGAATAGAATAACCACTGAAAATAATGAAACAGATTATATTTGTCGATAAGTGCAAAATCGTATGGATACGATCCTCGTTGTGCATCTTGATCAATTGGATCGTTTCTTTGTGGATTCCGATACGAAGCGTTTGTAGATCTGTTTTCGGGTCTTCTTTTATCATTTCGTCCAAGAGTAAGAGTTCTTCTAATTCTATGAATTTTTCTAGAATACTCTTTTCTTGAATATCAGTCAAAAAAGTTTCAGATTGCCTAGTATTCCACCAATTAGTAACCCAAGATTCAAGACTTTTATTAAATGAGAGAGAGAGCCACCAGGGCAAAAATACTATAGATGTAAGATATAGAAGAGGAAGAAATGATTTCTTTTTTGCCATTTTTTCATCTGTAAATTGGAATTCTTAATGAACCCACCTGATTCGTCGAATTTATGTGATCTAATATTTGATTTTTCTATCAACCATAAGTTCTATTACAAGGCAGCTAACCTATGAATCTATTCCCTATTTTTTATTTGTTTTTTATTTTTATTTGTGATTCAGCGGTTAGTCCTTGAATCTAGAAAGAATACAGAAATAGAATAAGAGCCCCCGTCGAATTCGAATGAAGAAATAATTCAAAAAATCTTGTTTCCAGATACCTCCATTGATCAAATTCAAGGAACTCCCCTTCTATCAAAATAGAAAATATTTCGAAAAAAAAAATTCGCCAGCTATCCCCACAGTAAAAATGGAGAGAGATTTCTATTTATGAAGAATATTGTGATGTCATGATCAAAAATGAGTGGAAAAACAAGACAAAGACAGAAAAGTTTTCGTTATAAGAGATCCAATCCTTTGATCATTAAGAAACACAAAAGAAAGGAGAGATCATTTACAAGATATGATCTATCTGTATCTAATGTATCAATTCATATTGAAAATAAAAAGAGAAATTCTTTATTTCGAAATGTTTTGATATACAAGATGAATCCATTATTTCGATTTGTTACTTGTTTTTCACTGAATTGAGTTGAGTGGATTTCCATACACATAAAAAAACAATTTTTTCGGACAAAAAAGTTTCGTTTTATGGCCGTTCCGTATATGTCTACTTTGGCTCAAATGAACGGTTTGAAAAAAAACTTTAAGCTATGCTATAGAAAGAAAAGAGAATTCTTGAATTTTCCCCTCCCACTGAGAAAGAATTTATTCTTCAGTTCAAGTTCATTTCAAAATACTTCAATTGGTACGCGCAAGAAATAGGCCAATTCGGCAGCTTTTTGCTCAATTTCTCGCGGAGTCAAATTCTCATCACTACGCGTCAAGGGAATGGCCCCCTGTCCTTTGATTTCCATATAAAGGATACGACGAGCATAAATCCCCTCTTTAACTTCTATTCTGATGGACTGAATATCTTTCATACGGAATCGTAGGAAGATACGACGATTTTTTCCAGGAAATCCCCAACGAAAAATACACACTATTCCTTCTTTTCTATCGAATCGATCATAGCCACTACCCACATTCCACGAAATTGTGCACCACAAATAGGAACTAATAAAGAGACCCGCGATCCCGTAGAAAGACATCACGATCCCCTGTGGGAAAAAATGGATTTCCTGAGACGGAACTAAAGATATCAAATTCTTACCGAGATAACTGGAAGTCCCAACCAATACGAATCCTAATGAACCTAAAAAAAGGATAAAGGCCCAGCAGAAATTACTTATTTTTCGAGACCCCACTATAAGTTCTATCCATATATGTTCTGATCGCCAACTCATACTAGATCCAGTTGCATTTTATTGGAATTGAGAAAATAGTCCAAATGGATTTTACTTTCCTTTTTTTATTTCCGAAGTAACTCTCATCAACTAGCGCCATTCTGATGTAACTCTTTAGGAGTAATTGATCAAATTGGTTAGGGCTAAAATAATAACATTCACTTTATACGATCTCCCATAGATATCTACATCCATATAGATACATTGACTTTACATTTCAGATATCCGCCTCGATTCCGATCTATTTGAATATAGCCAGAACTCATTTACTCATATTATATATTTACGCATACATAAAAACCCCCTCGCTTATGTTTGGAAGAAGCCGTATGTTACACCATATTCTATTAAATAGATATCCGTGTTATCTATATCTAAGTCTTAAAAAAAATAGATGAGATTGGGACCCGTCGGATCTAAACAATCTTGTTTTTTTGAACATGAAGAGATAAAGAAGCCATTGCAATTGCCGGAAATACTAGGCCTACTAAAGGCACAAAAATAGAGGGTAAGTTTGTCATAGAATGGGTACCTCGATTATAAAGATATCTTATAATAATTATAATTCGTATATAATTATACTAAGTATATCTAAGTGAGTATATATAATAAAGAAATGCAAGGAATGTCTAATTAAAGAATGTATAATTAAATAAATAAATAAGACTTATTCATCTTTCTACATGAAATAGAAAAATATATGTATGATAAAATCGATTCTTGTCTTATCATTTGAATTCCAATTTTTATTTAATTTTTATTTAATTAGAAATTCTCGAAAGATTCATTAGAATTCGATCAGAGGGATTCTTAGCCAAAATAGAGATTTCTCGGGAGAAAGAAAGGATACTATACTCTATAGCTATATTTTCTATATTTGAATTATATATACATACACAGCAAAAAGGAAAAAGAAAATTCGGTTTATTTGCCTAATTTGAATTTCGCATAAGGCAGAATTTTATTTTCTTTTTTTATCTTGTTAATAGAGGTTTCTTTCCTGATTACTAATCAGTAATATCGGTATAAAAAAAGAATTGTCCACATGATTCTTTATTTTAGACAATTTACAATTAAATCTTATGTCACCAAAGAAAAAATACATTCTTCGGATTTTGACTTTGATTCCGATAAACTAACTATTTGTTCACTCCAAATAAAATAATTGAACGTAAGGCGCTACTTACTACTTAATGGAATTTGAATTCAAAGGAAAAAAGGCGTGAAGCTTCAATAACTCACTCAAAACACCCTTTAAAGGATTACGTGGTACGATTGGATCGAATAAGCCCTTATGGAATAAATATTCAGCCGCTTGTGAACCTTCAGGTACTGTCTTATTCAATGTTTGTTCAATTACTCTTTTACCGGCGAATGCAATGTAGGCATTAGGCTCGGCAATAATGATATCCCCCAACATCCCAAAACTAGCCGTCACCCCACCAGTAGTAGGAGATGTAAGGATAGATACATAGAATAACTTTTTATTTGATTGATAATCATATAAAGCAGCAGATATTTTAGCCATTTGCATCAAGCTCAAACTTCCTTCTTGCATACGTGCTCCTCCGGAAGCACACACTAGAATAAGAGGTAAAAATTGATTGGTAGCATACTCGATCAAGCGGGTGATTTTCTCGCCTACTACGGATCCCATACTACCCCCCATAAACTGAAAATCCATAACTCCAATTGCTATGGGAATACCGTTTAGCCGACCTGTGCCTGTTTGAACAGCTTCGGTTAATCCTGTGTTTCTTTGATAAGAATCAATACGATCTTTATAAGGTTCTTCCTCCGAATGAAATTCAATAGGATCCAGAGAAACCATGTCTTCATCCATAGGATCCCAAGTACCTGGATCAATCGAAAGTTCGATTCGATCTGAACTACTCATTTTCAAATGATATCCACATTGTTCACAAATATTCATTTTTGACTTAAAAAATTTCTTATAATTTAATCCATAACAATTTTCGCATTGAACCCACAAATGCCTATATTTTTGAGTCAAATCGAAATTAGTCGAATTTTCTCTTATATTGAAATCAATAGTATTCCTGACAGTTCTTATATTGGAGCTCGCCTTTTCATTACTATTTCCACTTTCACCCCAAATGTAATTATAAATGTAACTGTCACTGTAATTGTGACTACCACTTAAAATGGAACTCTCAATACAGA